GCAAATTTCGCTTTAGCCAATGATCCAAGGAGAGTAATAATAGGAACTTGTGGATCGAGTTTCTTCATAGCATTATCTATTAGAAATGAATTTTCTAGCATCTGACTCCATACCACTGAAGGATTTAGTCGCACACTTGAAATATAGCCCAAAAAGTCAAGAGAACGCTTGGATAATTGGTTTATATAGATTCTTTCTGGTTGTGACCACACATAAAAATGACATTGCCATAAATTGACAAAATAATATTTCCACTTATTCATCAGAAGTGGCGTATCCTTTGAAAGCAGAATAGATTTTCCTTGATATCTAACATAATGCATGAAAGGATCCTTGAAGACCCGTAAGATAGCTGAAAAATAATTAGCAAACACTTTGAAAAGATGTTCGATTTTTCCATAGAAATATATTCCTTCAAAAAGGACCCTATAAGATGTTAATCGTATATGAGAAGATTGGTTACGTAGAAAAAGGAAAATGGATTCGTATTCACATACATGAGAATTATATAGGAACAAGACTAATCTTCGATTTCTTTTTGAAAAAAAAGAAATCCATTTTTTTGGAGTAGTAAGACTACAATATTCGTGAAAAAAAAACCGTAATAAATGAAAAGAAGAGGCATCTTTCACACAGGAGCGAAGGATTTGAACTAGAATTTCGAGATGGAGAGGATAGGGTATTAATACATCTGACACATAATTTAAATGTGGGAATTTATCCTCGAAAAAAGGAAATATTGAATGACTTGATCGTAAATTATAAAATTTTTTGATTTCCGCTTCTTCTAAAGAAGATACTAATGGTAGGGAAAATGGAATTTCCACAATGACTGCAAACACTTCTGATAGCATTTGAGAATACAAATTTTTCTTGTACCCCCCAAATATATTTTTGTTATAATAATTAGTGAAAAAAAAATGATTCTGTTGATACATTCGAGTAATTAAATGTTTTACCATTAGTAAACTGTATTTTTTGTCATAACCACAATTTTCCAACAAAATGGATCTATTTAAAAAATGATCATGAGAAAATGCATAAATATACTCCCGAAAGAAAAGTGGGTATAGGAAGTTAGGTTGCGGAGATTTCTCAAGTTCTAAATATGCTTGAAATTCCTCCATTTTAAATTAGATTTGAACTTGGGATACTATAATGGATTTATTGGGTTATCAAATGATACATAGTACGATACAGTCAAAACAAGGTATTATAGTAAAAAAAAGATACCTCGTAAACAGGTAAGACTCATCAACGGACTCTCTATCCTCTCTTTTCTTTTTGGTTTATATTTTAGGATATAAAAGATGGTTAGAAATCCTTTATTTTTTCAACCCAATCGCTCTTTTGATTTTGGAAAAAAAGCTCTTTATCAATATACTGCTTCCTCTACACATTCCTCTCTACTCCATAATGTAGAATAACTAATAGTTAGGACTTATAAAAAAATCGATAATCCACTCATGAGAAAAGTCCTTCCCGCATCAAGCACTAATATAGTTTTAACATCTAATTAGATCGGGTAATCATTCGAATTAAGAACATAAGCCCGTTACTTTTTATTTCTCTATAATTAGAGCATAGGGCTCTATCCATTTATTCATTCGACCCAACTTTACGTTTTTTCCGCATCAAGAATTCTAACAAAGTTTGGCCAATCTAGTAAGGTAAAAATATTACCAGAATTTTCCATGAATACGACATGCTGCTTTTTCCATTCATTCCTTTCAGGATCAGTCGCGGTCTTACAAACTCTATCGATAGTATGGACGAATCTGTTACTTCATACAAATGTGTAAAAAATGCTAGTCGCACTTAAAAGCCGAGTACTCTACCATTGAGTTAGCAACCCCCAACCGGCAAAATAGAAAAAATTTTTATGTGTAGATACAATCGGAACCAAAATAAAAAAAGAAATTAAATTACACACGTAATGAAAATATTCCAATAAAAAAAAACTTCTTATATGACACATTATATCACACAAAAGTAACTTTTTGTATCACAGAAAATACAATGAGACCATCATGTGAGTGAAGTAAAAAAAAGCCAAGGTCATGAAACGGAGATAACTAGCACCATTTATGCACGATCGGATTATATTTGTTTGATACACTGTTGTCAATATGAATGTGAATAGTGAAAAAAAGACTACAATGGAGAAAACAAAAGAATTTTAAATGAATAAAAAACAAATGGAACTAACAATTGGAATTGAATATATTTATTATATATATAATAAATATAGAAATATTTTTTAATATATATATATTTTTTTTTTATTTTTATTATATTATTATTTATTATATAAAAATAAAAAAAAATATCGGCTTTATTCAATCAATAAATAGAAGTAGCTAAAGAAACTTAATCCCCCTTATTTTATTTGGTCATAGAATTGCAACAAAACGACCCCATTGCATTGACGGGGTAATATACAAATTTATATTTATAGTATATAACCAATTATTTCATTTAGTTACTTGATTGATTTTTTTTCTATTCATCTTAGATCAATTTATATCAAAAAAATATATTTTTGTCGTTATAGAAGACGGTAATAAGTGTAGTATGAATAGAACAAGAGAGGGGGAAATAATAAAGAAAAGGTTATCCAAAACTATATACAAGTCATCCACACCCTCTTTTTTTTATTTCATTAATGGAATTTCGTTATTAATTAAGGTGAAGTTCCGTAAAAACCCCTGCCTTCTTTAAAATATCATGAACAGTTCCTGTAGGTTGAGCGCCCTTTTCAAGGAAATATAGAATAGCAGGAACATTTAAATAGGTTTGATGCTTTATCGGATCATAAAAACCCACTTTACGAAGATCTCTTCCTTCTCTTCGGGATCGAACATCAATAGCAACGATTCGATAAATGGCTCATTGGGATAGATATAGATTAATAATACCCCCCCCAGAACCGTATAAGAAGTTTTCTCCTCATACGGCTCAAAAAAATTCGAAGTTATGTATAGAATTCTAATTAATGTCAATATGATTTAAATACTTTTTTCTTAGTCTTTTGTTTATTTTTTATTCTTTGTTTGAAAAAAAAAAAACTCATTCTTATTTGTACTTCCATAACTCAAGTTGGGTAACTCTCACTCAAAGGAAAACAACCCTTAAGCTTAAGCATTTCATTTATTGAGCGGTCTCTAACCCCTTTTTTGCCTGTCTCATTTAGAATCTATTTCGATTGTTCAATCTGATCTAGTTTAGTTATTGAGACAATTGAAAAAGGTTTTTCCTTGTTGTGGGATCCTTTATCCTTGCCTTGAATCATTGGGTTTAGACATTACTTCGGTGATCTTTAATCGTTTCAAAATGACAGCAACATACCATTTTTTTTGATTTATTTTTATCAAAGAATCATATGAATAATTGATTCTCGCGTGATACACTTTTGATCAAATTTGACATTTTAATTTGAAACTTGCTCGAATTGGATGCTTTCGATTTCTATACAGAAAATATACTTACGAAGTTGTTTCAACTTATTGATTCAGACTAACCCTAGATCTCTGCCCTTGATAAATGAATCAATACTTTATACTCGAGCTCCATCATTCATGTACTATTTCCATCAAAACCCTCAAAAAAATGAGAGTTCGAGTGGAACAGAACAAACGATGTCGAGTCAAGAGCGTCTTCATTCCTATATAATATAAAATGGTGGGTGTAAGAATCCACAGTTGATCATGTCCTTCAAGTCGCACGTTGCTTTCTACCACATCGTTTTAAACGAAGTTTTACCATAACCTCTAATTTCTTGGAACTGGTATTTAATTGATTCATTTATGGAATCATGTATAGTCATTGGTTTAGTTGGTTCATAGTAATCCATACTCTTATCAATGGGTAGTTTTTGAAAAACTCTCAGCAATAATTCAATTTATTTAAACCCATATTTTATTGTATATATTGGATCAATAACATTTTTTTGTATGAGTGGAATATTGATTTCTCTATATATAGATATTTAAAAATTTCTATAAATTTAAAAATAATTACGAATAAAAAATAAAAAAGAATCTCCATTTTTCAATTTCTTCATAGAATGGATTCACTAGTTTCACACTTCTTCGAGTACCAAGGACTCATAAGAAATCATTAAAAAGATTTAATTGATTGAAAATTTCCTACCTTAATATTCTTATTTGAATAAATTTTTGCCATAAAAAAAGATTTATTATGATAAAGAAATGCATATTCAGATTAACCCATCAATGATTTTAAACAAATAGATAGATCAAAAACAAAATCTCTTGTTTTTTGTGGAGCGTTGGATAAAAAAAGACTGAGTCAGGGAAAATTCGGGTTGTTATTCTTTTTCATAAAATAACAATCGAAAGATTAAGGAATTCCCGTATCTATCAGATAGGCTAACCAAATGTCCTTGAAAATAATTATAGATATTTTATTTGTTCATTATTTTAAATAATAATTTTTCAAATTTAGGGATCAAAAATCTTTTTCACAAAAATAAAAATAAATAAGATTGTCAACGAAATAAAATGATAAAATACATAATAACAATACATAAATATCAGCATTTTCTGCTTAGTCAGTTTATTTACCTTAAAAGACTCAATAATCTTTCCGCGGGCAATCTTTACCTAAAATAAAGTCAAAAAAATATATGAATACCCTCTCCTCTGTCTTAATTGTTACATCGATTTACGATTATTCATTACAGACAAACACAAAATACGAAAAAATGAGGTTAAAAGAAATACATATATATGTTACATATGTAACTTGATTCTTTGTTAATAACATTCGGACAGAGATTGAAATTGATATCTTACATTATGGATTAACTCCTATCTACCCCCCAATTATATAGAGTAGATACATCATAAATCAAAAAAGGATCCTAGGGGGGGGGACTTGTTTCGGGGGTGCTAGACTATCTTGTATAAGTCCAAAGTCAAACAGATCTAGATTAAGCGATTGTTCCTACCTATTTTTTTTGATTTTACTCTAAATTTGAGTAACCTAAATCGGTCTTAAGAGACTTAATCCCATTAATTGAATTCCATTAGTGCCAAAAACACAAGACCTTCGTGTTTATAATTCTTCATAAAAAAAAAAATAATCGGGTTTCACACACCATTTAAGGGATAGAGAATAAGAGAGGCTTTTGCATTTCGATTTAAAATGCATCATTAAAAAAAAAATATATATGAGACGTAAGGTTTTTTTATGAGTAACTAATTTAAAATATGAATATGACAGGTATGAAGATACGATGAAAAGTCCATACTACTTTTTTTTTATCTATGTTCCCATCTTACCTAGATCATAAACGGATTCAAGTCCATATACGTATTATTTATCCTCAAAAACTTAGCGAAAAAAGATGATTTATAGAGACGAATCAAAAATAAGAAAAATCATTATAACAAAATAAGAAAGAACAATCACATTATATCTAATACTAGACTTTTAAACATAAGGTTGTTTCAAAGGGCAATCTTTAGTCTGATATGATATATAATATCATCATATATATCCTATGTATTATATATAAATACATAATATATATATATTATTATGATATATATATCATATGCATACTCTGGGACGGAAGGATTCGAACCTCCGAATAGCGGGACCAAAACCCGTTGCCTTACCACTTGGCCACGCCCCATTTTTATTCAACACTAATAAACACTAATATTGGTAGTGGTTGTTCGTCAATTGGAGTGCAAATATTTATAAAGAAAATTAGATTGTTACACTGAATTTATTGATCATTACATATAATTCTATTAAGATAATGTATGAAAGTAGGATTTCTTCTATTCTCTTTTTATTTGAGAATTGAAGGATCTTTGATTGGATGAGTTCAAATCAAAGAAAGGTTTTTTGCCCTACTTTATGTTATATGTTATTAATTTTTCCCTTATCCCTTATATCCTTATATCAATAATAAGGGATTAATAACTCAATAAAATACAATTATCTTCAAGAACAAAGAAAAAAAATTGTTATGCTTAATATGTTAAATTTCATCTGTATCTGTCTTAATTCTTTCCTTTATTCAAGTAGTTTTTTGTTCGCCAAATTGCCCGAGGCCTACGCTTTTTTGAATCCAATAGTAGATGTTATGCCAGTAATACCTGTATTCTTTTTTCTATTAGCTTTTGTTTGGCAAGCTGCCGTAAGCTTTCGATGAGATTTTTAATACTGTCCGAGACAAATTTATGATTTACTAGAAAAAAAAAATTCTAACTATTTAGAAGATCAAATAAATCGTACATAAAGTCTGAACCTTTGAGTCCAATATTGAAATTCTTATATAGCTGTGATAAATCTGGATCACTCACATTTTCTTATTTTTCCTTTTTTCCATTGAACAACCCTGTTAGAGTCCCCCACAATTATATATTGTGGGTATGAAATCCAATTTTTAGTAATGAACGACTCAACTCTTAATTTCTGAAAATTTTTTCCTATTTCTAGAAATCACTTCACTGCATTTCTTGGTGTCAAAATAGGGTAAAATAGAGAATCTATTCTCTTTTTTTTCAAAAAAAAAAGATCTTGGAGATTGTGTAATGCTTACTCTCAAACTATTTGTTTATACAGTAGTAATATTCTTTGTTTCTCTCTTCATTTTCGGATTCCTATCTAATGACCCGGGACGTAATCCTGGACGTGAAGAATAAAAAAAAATAAGATTTTTTTCCTTGCTTGATTTTGAAATGTTCTTAACATTTTATCTATTCCACATCTTTCCTTAACTATAAAAAAATACCAAGTAATCGACAGAAACGGAAAGAGAGGGATTCGAACCCTCGGTACAAAAAACTCGTACAACGGATTAGCAATCCGACGCTTTAGTCCACTCAGCCATCTCTCCCCAAATTGAAAAAGGATAATTACTATGATACATTGTATAAAAATAGAAAATGAAGGTTTGAAAAAAGCCTTTCTTTATCTCTCTTTATTATCTTTTTATACCTTTATTATATAAATATATAATTATCTCAATCTATACAATTATCTAGATAATTAGATGGATATCTATAAAATCGATAAAAGCTTTTATCAGAAATTCCATTTAGATAAAGTAAGGGCTCAAAAGAAGAGATATCTCGAATCCTAATATTTAAATATTACCAATATTTAAAATAAAATATTACTAAAAATATATATTTATATAAATTTTTATTTATATAAATTTAAATAAAATAAATAAAAATAAAGTACCTCTTTTATTTCGTCCGAAAATTTTTATTTCCACGGCCTGGCCTGGTCAGTACCTAGCCGGGCTTTTTTTGTTCCAATGACTAGTAGATCAAATTATTTATTTGATTTGAAAAGACAAAATGTTTTTGAAAAAAAAAATCTAAACAAGAAGAATCATAAGAAGGATGATTATTTCGATTCCTATGATACAGAAAAAGATGATATAGAATCAATGTGCCATTCCTTATTATTATTCGTTACTTTACTGTAAAAAAACTTGTTATTTAATTAATTAAAATGAGTTCCCTTTTCCTAATCTCATTCGTCGCCTTGACAAGAATACGTGAACGCTCAAATTTCCATGATTCTTTTTCTTTTTATTACTTATTACTACGACCAATTTTCCTGTTCGACAAAAGGTCCATTTATATACAATAATTGGATTGTAGCGGGTATAGTTTAGTGGTAAAAGTGCGATTCGTTCTATTAACCCCTTAATAGTTAAGGGATCCTTCGGTTTTTTTAATATTCCGATCAAAAACTTTATTTCTTAAAAGGATTTAATCCTTTACCTCTCGATGAAAGATTCGAGGAAAAATATAAATTCTCGTGATTTGTATCCAAAAATAAGTTCGAAATTGAAAAAATTGGATCATGAAATTACGAAACATAATTTTTATTGAATTGGATCAATACTTCCAATTGAAGGAATAAGGGATCCATGGATAAAGATTGAATTTTTTCTAATCGTAACTAAATCTTCAATTTTATATTTGTATTGTATAAGGGAGATTGAAGCAAAATAGCTATTACTATTAAACAATGTCTTTGTTTTATTAGAGACGTCGACATCTTTTTTTAGCTCGGCGGAAACACAATACTTTTCCTAAGGATTTTTCAAATAGAAATAGGGAACGAAATAAATAACTGGAAAGATTGTTATAATCTCCTCTTTTATAGGGATCATCTATAAAGCGGGTCCTTTTGAATGCATTCAGACGGAAAGGCTGACATAGATGTTATGGGTCGCATTTTTTTTTCCTTTACATCTTCCATAAAGGAGCCGAATGAAACCAAAGTTTCACGTTCAGTTTTGAATTAGAGACGTTCAAAATGATGAATCAACGTCGACGTCGACTATAACCCCTAGCCTTCCAAGCTAACGATGCGGGTTCGATTCCCGCTATCCGCTTATCTTATATCTTATATATTTTTTTATATAACTTTTTATTTATATTATATTTATTTATATTATATAAATTTCTTTATATTTATAAAGAATAATGGAATTAATATAGAATTCGAATTGCTCGAATATAAATTTTCAATTTTCTTAATTAATGTATTAGTTAATGTAATGCATCACTGAATTGAATACGCAATTTCCGGAATTCTCACACATTTTTTTACGAAGAAGAGAGGTGAAAATACGAAAAAAAAATAGGAATCAAAACAAAAGCGTCCATTGTCTAATGGATAGGACAGAGGTCTTCTAAACCTTTGGTATAGGTTCAAATCCTATTGGACGCAATTATTTTTCATATATTTTTTTAGTTTTCAATTTCTATATCATGTCAAGAAAGGTATTTTGAATGATTTGAATCAGAGATGCTTATATTTATAATTAAAATATAATTACTATTATTTATTAATAGTTAATTAGTTTTTATATTAACTGTAATTGTAACTCTTTTTTATATAAAAAAACTAATAATTAGATTCTTTTTTATTTTTTTTTTCTGGTTTATTTGAAGATATTAGTTGATTTGAAGATATTAGTTGAAAAGATATTCAAATTAGAAAGATTAAGATATTTATGATAATATATTCTAAATATATTATTAGAAACTATTAGAATATATAATTTAAAATATAATTTAAACTATTTTATTAATTTCTTAATTGCATTATTGGATTTACATTTAATTTGAATATTGGTAGATATTTTGATTTTATAGAAATATTATTTATATAATATACTTTCTTTAATATGCTTATATATATATATAGTATTTTATCTATATTATATATAATATAATAAATGAAAAGAATGAAATTATTTCATGTTTAAATTATAAGATTTGAAAGTTATAAACTTTCTTATTCTTATTTATAAGAAATAAAATTTAGAATAAATAAAACAAAAATCAACAATTTATTTATACTATTCTTGAAGTAGAAAACGTTCCATCTGTTCCTGAATACCTTCTTTCAAAAGGGCTTCTGCTTCATCGGTGAATGTCTTAGTAGAAGATATTATTTCTTGAAACTGAAGTTTATTCGTTTTTAAGTAAGTACGTAACTCAACGAGAAATTTCCTTACTTGTCCAATTTCTAATGAATCAAGATAACCATTCGTTCCGGTATAAATAGTCATTATCTGTTCTTCTACCGTGAGAGGGGCTGATTGGGATTGTTTGAGCAACTCACGTAATCGTTGACCTCTTGCCAATTGATTCTGAGTAGCTTTATCGAGATCAGAAGCGAATTGCGCAAAGGCTTCTAATTCAGCAAATTGAGCCAATTCCAATTTTGATTTACCAGCTACTTGTTTCATCGCTTTAATTTGAGCTGCGGATCCTACTCTGGAGACGGAAATACCCACATTAATAGCAGGTCTGATTCCAGCATTGAATAGATCAGCAGATAAGAATATTTGTCCATCGGTAATGGAAATTACATTAGTAGGAATATAAGCCGAAACATCTCCCGATTGGGTCTCCACTATTGGTAAAGCAGTCATACTTCCTTCACCTAAAGGAGAACTTGATTTAGCGGCTCTTTCTAAAAGGCG